TCGCTATCAGGTAGCGTGTTAATAATATAGACTGTTCCAACATTCCCTTGAAAAAAAAAAGAGGGGGTTCCATTGGACTAAGAAGAGGGAAGGAAGAAAGCGAATTAGTATACTAATTCCTCATCCTCAAATGAGTCCTTCCCGTGGTAGGTTATTGTCCAAATAAAAATAAATAAGTAATTTTAGGAATGAAATCTTGGTAGAATTCGAAAAAACAAGCAGCAAGTACAAGGCAATAAAAAACAATACGTTTGATTAAACAAAAGGATTCGCAAATAAAAGTGCTAAGGCTACAACTAATCCATAAATTGTTAAAGCTTCCATAAAAGCCAGACTAAGCAATAAAGTACCTCGTATTTTTCCCTCTGCCTCGGGTTGTCTTGCGATACCTTCTACAGCTTGCCCCGCGGCAGTACCTTGACCAACCCCAGGTCCAATAGAAGCAAGCCCAACAGCCAACCCAGCAGCAATAACGGAAGCGGCAGAAATCAATGGATTCATGATAAGTTCCTCGCACCAAAAAAAAAAATGGTTAATGATACAATCAACCAATAAATTTCGAACTATTCATTCTTTTTCTTGATTTAATCTCTTTATTCAATTATTCAATATTGAATTCCCAGTTCCAAACGAAAAGGAGGGATTTTTAGTGAAATCCCTATCGAAATCTCCAGGGCAGATTAGATATATCTTTTAGACGACCTATCTTTTAACGAATATCTAACTATATAAATAGTTAATATTGCATATACACGTCTTTCTTCCATAACGTAAACCAACTATTCGTATCTTAAATTCAATCGGATTCTAAAAAAATTTTTTAGATGCTGAAATATTCACAAAAAGAAAATTGAGTTATAGCCATTATTCCATTATTTATATATATATTCCATAAACTTAGTTTGATTTCACTCTTGTAAATAATAATAATCCATTTTTTTTTTTTTTATTCTCTTCCTTATCATTATCCCACTTGGATACAATCAATCTAAATGGACAAATTCATTAGTCTGAATCATTGCATAGAAATATAAGTCTTTGTTTTCTTGTAAGTTATTTTATTATTTTTTTTTTTATAATTTCTTAATATTTTATTATTAGTCAATCTATTGAATTGAATAAAACCGAGTGAAATAGAAATAGCTCTATCTCTATATAAAAAACCCCTTTTTTTAATCACATGTTGGAAACAACTCTTATTCAGATTATGACTCCTAAAATTGGATTGGAATTGAATGAACAAAATAATCAAGCCAAAAAAAAAAATTGATTGGACGAAGGTATAAATGATTCAAACGAATTCTAGGAAAAAGATCGTTTAGGACAAAACTCTTTTAGATTTCTTTCCTTTTTGTTTTTACTATTCCTTTAGATCGTTATAAACTTTTTTTCTATTTATGTGTATATTTATGTTCACTAAGTATAAGTAGATTATCTTGAACAAGAATAGATTGCCTTAGACTATAAGATAAAAAAGTCTATTTCAAAACAAAATTCGTTAATGATGCCCCTCAATGGATTCGCCTATATAAGCCGCAGCTAAAGTTGCAAAAATAAGAGCTTGAATACCACTTGTAAATAACCCAAGGAACATGACAGGTATAGGAACCACTGAAGGTACTAAAGAAACAAGAACAACAACTACTAATTCATCCGCTAATATATTTCCGAAAAGTCGAAAGCTAAGTGATAAGGGTTTTGTGAAATCTTCTAAAATGTTAATGGGTAAAAGAATTGGAGTTGGTTGAATGTATTTACTGAAATAACCTAATCCTTTTTTGCTAAGGCCCGCATAAAAATAGGCTATTGACGTAAGTAAAGCTAAAGCAACGGTAGTATTTATATCATTCGTAGGTGCAGCTAACTCCCCATGAGGTAACTCTATAATCTTCCAAGGTAAAAGTGCACCCGCCCAATTAGAAACAAAAATAAATAGAAACATCGTTCCAATAAAGGGGACCCATGGGCCGTATTCCTCTCCGATCTGAGTTTGGCTCACATCTCGAATGAATTCAAGGACATATTCGAAGAAATTCTGACCGCCAGTTGGAATGGTTTGGGGGTTCCGAACAGTTACAATGGCTGAACCTAATAAGATAGCAATTACAACCCAAGAAGTAATAAGTACTTGGGCGTGTACTTGGAAACCTCCTATTTTCCAATAGAAATGCTGGCCTACTTCCACACTAGATATATCATATAACCCTTTTAGGATGTTGATGGAACATGATAGAACATTCATACTACCCCCTGAAAGAAAACTTTAAAAGGAATTATTTTGATTCAACCATCGTTTTTTTTATTTGCCTACTAAAATTGTATATTTGAAATATCAACAAATCACATAATATAGCTAGTTATTTTTATCTCTTTTGCACGATTGACAAATAGTAACCGATTATATATCCATAAATATATGGAGTTCACAAAATAATTTCTTTATCTTATTATTAATCTATCTTATTATTAATCAGGAATTTCGTATATAGCTAGAACGACCCTCACAAATTGCAAATACTAATTTATTAAGAATTAATCGGATTGAAGCTATAGCGTCATCATTCGCTGGAATCGAAATATCTGCGAGATCCGGGTCACAGTTTGTATCAATTAAACAAATGGTTGGAATTCCCAAAGTGATACATTCCCGAAGAGCTGTATATTCTTTTTGCTGATCAACGAGTATTACAATATCGGGTAACCCTGTCATATATTTAATCCCACCCAGATATGTTTGCAAGTGAGCTAACTGTCTCTTCAATCGAGTCCCATCTCCTTTCGGAAGACGGTTGAGTCTACCGGTCTTTTGTTCCATTCTCAAGTCCCTGAACTTTTGAAGTCTAGTTTCTGTAGTAGACCAATTCGTTAAAATACCGCCGAGCCATTTTTTATTAACATAATGACACCGAGCCCTTATTGCAGCCCGGGCTACTGAATCCGCTGCTTTATTTTTGGTACCAACAATTAAGAATTGTTTTCTCTTGCTTGCTGCATCAAAAACTAAATCACAAGCTTCTGATAAAAAACGAGCAGTTCTAGTAAGATTTGTAATATGAATACCTTTACGTTTTGCAGAGATATAAGGGGCCATTCTTGGGTTCCATTTTCTAGTACCATGACCAAAATGAACTCCCGCTTTCATCATCTCTTCTAAATTAATGTTCCAATATCTTTTTATCATTTCTACCCACACTTCCTCTCTCTCTCTTTCTTTTTCAAACAAAGAAAAAGAGAGAGGGGGTACCCTGAAATAAATAATTGTTCCGATGGAACCTTATCTTTTCCCGGAGATTGGATGTTGATATACGATCCAAGCAATTAATTTCATTCTATTCCTTATTTTCTTTATTACTATTAATAAATCACATGAAACAAATCACAGGACCACGATTAATTAAAATAAAATAAAAGGATGAATCCGCTCTTAGGAATCATTAAATCCTAGAAATGCTTATTCTGATGTATCATAGAAATTTCTTGAAATGCAAGAATCAAATAACTCTCTCTGGTGGAATAAAAAATCTCTATCTCTAAATTCCCCCTCGAATAAATTCTTCTTTTTGCTGTTCAAAGGCATCTTTTTATGTTTCCTTGAGCCTTGCACGAATCTTTTGAATCCGGTACCGACGGGTATCATACCGCCTAGAACAACGTTTTCTTTTAGGCCTTTCAACCAATCGATACGACCGCGGAGAGCAGCTTTTGCTAAAACGCGAGCAGTTTCTTGAAAACTCGCCTCTGATATGAAACTTTGAGTATTCAGAGATGCTCGCGTTATTCCCAATAATATGGGTCGGTAACAGATGGCTTCTTCTAAAGCGCGTCCCGTTCGTTCTGCTCGGAACAATCCAATTAGTTCTCCGGGTGAAAAAACATTAGACATTCCGTCTTCTGAAACCAATACTTTTGATGTTATTTGCCGTACAATAATTTCTATATGCCTATTATGGATCTGCACCCCTTGAGATCGATAAACTTTTTGGATCTTATTAACCAAAGAGATACGACTTTGCACGAAAGTTAACTCAGCACCAATTAAGAATCCCCAAGGAATTCCAAAAATTCTTGTTATACACTCATTCCAACCCTCAACTCTCTTTTCTAGGTTTATCGATATTGAATCAATTGAACGTACTTCTAACACTTGTTCCACTTTTGGAAGACCCTGCGTTATATCACCAGATCGCAATTTTTCATATATAAATGTAACTAATGTAGCTCCTTCGTAAAGGATTTCTCCATAATGGCCATGAACGGTTGCTCCTGGCGTGGCCAAATAAGGCTTAGCCGATCTTATTACTACAGAGTCAATGTGAACAATTATAACTTGACCCGATTTTAGATGTGGTCCGCTTTTGGCAATACATACATTTTCACAAATAAATTGTCCCAGTCTAATTATTGTGAAGAAAGATTCACAATCATTAGGATGATAATTATGATGGAGAAAATACCAATTCAAAGTGAATGCATTCAAAACACTCTTACTGCATGGATCGGGATTAACAATTCTCCCGGTTTCATCCATTAAATAATATTTAAGTACTTGAAAAGTCTCTTTTAAATTTAAATTGTCAAGTTTCAAATATTTAGTTATGGAGATCTGATTATGAGTTATTAAATTGAAATGGTTTAATAAATCAAAATTTGCAATTTGAAGGGCTGTTCCTAATGGGCCCAACGAATTTTGAATTGAAATTATAGGATCTCTTTTAATCGATTCTTTTATTACATTGTGATCTTTTACATGATTGAATGCATCCATTCGAAAACAATTAGATGATGACAAAATTAGCAAAAATTGACATTCCTTATTTCTATTCAATAACGTACTAATAGTTCCGTGATTTTGTTTAAGTGATTGTTGAATCCTTGCCTTGGAATAACTGGGATAAAAGGGATTAATATTGGTGGGATCTGATCCATTATTAGAGATCGGTCCGAAACCTGATGGATCATCCCTTTTTCTAGTTCTACTCCTGATATATGAAATTTTGGAT